TATCCCATTCGGAAGGATTTCAGCTCAAAATTATCCATGACTGTTTATGTCTCTAGCACGACCACTCGATGAAATGTGGAGGGAAGTGGGGTAAATGGCCGATACTACTGGAAGGATTCCTCTTTGGCTTATAGGCACTGTAGCTGGTATTCTTGTGATCGGTTTAATAGGTGTTTTCTTTTATGGTTCATATTCTGGATTGGGTTCGTCCCTGTAGTAATTGTATAAACTGGGTTGGAGACATTAATTAAAGAGTAAGAACTCAAAGGGCAAGGTCCTTTGAGTTCTTACTCTTCCAACGATACTTTTATTCATTCGATAAGATAAACGTTCCGAATTTTTCTAGTCAACGTAGTCACACCACAGAAATTCGCATAAAAAATGGGGACCGGGGGTCAAATCAAATAAAAAAGGGGATTCTTCGCAACCTACACGCGAGTATGCTAGTATATTATTAGCAATGATATAATTCAAATCAAAATGGTTTGAAGAAAAACAGTATTTATTATAATAAAGTAAGCAAAAGGTTTATTATTTATCATTTTTTTTGACCCTAATTGCATCGATCAACAAGAAGTAAGAAGTTGATAAAAATAATCAACTTAATGTTTCGAAATACATGGCTCTAGAAATTCATTTCGAACAATTGAACCTTCTCAAACTGTTTCTTTTTAAGAACCAAAAAGATTTGTGCCAGAATAACGGATGCCAAGAATAAAAAAAGACCTTGGACACGCGATGGGTCTTGAAGTACTATTTCTGCATCTCCCTGACCAAATCCACCCACATTTGGATTACTCGTTAATGGTTGATCAAGCTTGATGGATTCACCCTCTGAAACAAGAAGTTCTGGTCCCGGAGGGATAATATCAACGATCACGCGTCCATCCGATGCATCCGCTATGTTTATTTCGTACCCCCCTTTTTCTTTACGTACTATTTTGCTTACTATACCCGACGCTGTAGCATTATATACTGTATTGTTACTCTTGCTCCCATCCGGATAAATCTGACCCCTTCCCCTATTACCGCCCACGTATATAGGATATTTTAAGAAGTAAACGTCTTTCTTAGTAACGGGGTCCGGAGACAAAATCGGAAAGGTGATTTCACTATATTTTTGACCAGGAACAGGACCTATTACAAGAATATTTTTTTTAGTAGGACGATAACTCTGAAAAGAAAGATTCCCCATCTTTTCTTTCATTTCCGGAGAAATACGATCGGAGGGTGCTAATTCGAATCCTTCAGGTAAAATAAGAACGGCCCCCACATTCAAAGATCCCCGTTTACCATTAGAAAGAACCTGTTTCAGTTGGATATCATAGGGAATTCTAACAACTGCTTCAAATACAGTATCTGGAAGTACCGCTTGTGGAACCTCAATATCCACGGGCTTATTGGCTAAATGACAATTGGCGCATACAATACGCCCAGTAGCTTCTCGTGGATTCTCATAGCCCTGTTGTGCAAAAATGGGATATGCATGTGAAATAGATGTCCGAGTTATTACATATATAAATATAATGACCGATACGAAAATGGATCGAGTCATCTGTTCCTTTATCCAAGAAAAGATATTTCTATTTTGCATGGTCCAATCATTGATCCCGAAAATTTCTACAATAAATTGGGTAGGTTGCTAGTAGAGTTCCCTATCCACGATTCTGCTATTTTACTGGGATCCAGGAGTCATTTCCTGGATCGGTAGAAACCTAAAAAAAGTACCATTTTTAATGGTTTGTTTATGTACGAAGTAAAAACATTATGATTAGATTTATATCAGTGGATCACTTTTAGTCATTCATTGAATGATAAATGACTACAAGTGACGGAGATACACGATTTAAATAACGGAAGATCAAATATTTTAAAATTGTATCTAGAATGACTGGAAAGGTGGAAACAAGACCAGATATAATTTGATTATTATGAGAAAATCCAAAATCCTTGTAGACAGAACCAATCATTAGTTCCCAACCATGAGGCGAGTGGAATCCAATACATAAATCCGTTAATAAAAGAATAGAAAAAGCTTTTATTGTGTCGCTTAAGTTATAGATAAATTTCCGAACCCAAGAATTAATAATACAAAGTTCTTTATTACCCAGAATAGAATAACCGCTTAGAATAGCGAAGCTTATTATATTTGTCGAAAAATGTAAAATGGTATGGATATGATCCTCATTGTACATTTTGACCAATTGAATTGTTTCTTTGTGTATTCCTATATGAAGCTTTTGTATATGTGTATCGGGGTACTCCTTTATCATTTCGTCCAAAATGAAGAGTTCCTCTAATTCTATGAATTTTTCCAGAACGTTCTTTTCTTGAATATCATTCAAAAAAACTTCGGATTGCCTAGCATTCCACCAATTAGTAACCAAAGATTCCACACTTTTATTAAATGAGAAAGAAATCCACCAGGGCAAAAAAACTATAGATATAAGATATAGAAGTGGGTTGAATGCTTTCTTTTTTGGCATTTTTAATCTGTGAATTGTTAATGAAATCACCTCATTCCTCGATTCTATCCAATCTGATATTTCCATGAAATATGAGTTCTATAACAAACAAGGTATTGAATCCATAGACCCCCTCCCTTTATTTAAATTGAATTAATGGGTAGTCCTTAGATCTATCTGGAAACAATATTTTGATTTTTTATGTCTTCATTCGAAGCAATTCTATCCTTTCGATGAATGCCCTAATGAGTCACTTCAAGTCAAGAAATGCATATTTTTCAGATTTCGAGACAAAAAAAAAAACAGAATTTAATTACAAAATACGATCCATCTATATCTAACATATCAATTAAAAAATATTGGACCCCAAAAATAGTAAAGTATGTATATAGTCTTAGTTTTTCGGATATATATGAAGAATCCATACTTAAGTATACTTGTTCCTAGTATGAAAAAATGAAGTTGATTTTTATATTTCCATATACAATCCATTAAAATAAAAAGTTTTGGTGGAAAAAGCGCTTTGTTTTCTGGTTGTTTCACACGCGTCTGCTTTTGTTTTGCTCGAATGAGCGACCTGAAAAAAACAAAACATTAAGTTTTTTTTTATATAACAACAAATAAAATTCCTGAGGTCCTTACTCAATGCTGCGAAAGCATTCATTCTTCAATTCATTTCAAAATACTTCAATTGGTACGCGCAAAAAATAGGCCAATTCCGCAGCCTTTTGTTCAATTTCTCGTGGAGTCAAATTCTCATCAGTACGAGTCAAAGGAATGGCACCCTGGCCTCTGATTTCCATATAAAGTACACGTCGGGAATAAATACCCTCTTTAACCTCTATTCTAATCGACTGAATATCTCTCATAAGGAATCGAAGAAAGATTCGACGATTTCTTCCAGGGAATCCCCAACGAAAAATACACACTATTCCTTTTTTTCTATCAAATCTATCATAACCACTACCCACATTCCACGAAATTGTGCACCACAAATAGGAGCTAATGAACAGACCTGCGATCCCATAGAAAGACATCACGATTCCTTGTGGAAAAAAAAGGATTTCCTGAGAAGGAAATAAGGATATCAGATTCCTACCAAGGTAACTAGAAGTTCCAACCAATAAAAATCCCAGTGAACCTAAAAAAAGGATACAGGCCCAGAAGAAATTACTTATTTTTCGAGACCCCATTATAAGTTCTATCCATATATGTTCTGATCGCCAGTTCATACTAGATCCAGTTGTTTAATTTTATTGAAATTTAGAGAATAACCAAAATTTGACTTTCTTTTTTGTTCCCGAAGCAACTCTTATCAACTAGCACTCTTATTATGATGTCAACCATTAGGAGTAATTCATCAAATCGGTTAGATATAAAAAAAGGATTCCCTTCATATAATCCCACTATAGATATCTACATACATAGAGATATTTTTACTTTCTATTTCATTTCATACATCTGCGAACCCCTTTTGAATTTTGAATATAATATAGATATAATCTATATATCCCCATATATCATGTCATGATGTTTCGACGCGCATAATAGCTCTTTCATTTGTGTTCGGAAAAATCCACATGTTGTATCCTATGTCCACTAAATAGATAGATAAATTTAAATAGATATCCGTATTATATTATGACCCAAGTCCGAGTCTTGAAAAAAAAATGAATAAGATTTGGTCCCGTCGAATCTAGATAATCTTGTTTTTTTGAACATGAAGAGATAGGGAAGCCATTGCAATTGCCGGAAATACTAGACCCACTAAAGGCACAAAAAAAGAGGGTAAATTGAAAGTTGTCATAGAATGGATACCTCGATTTAATATTTTGTACCTGTTATAAAGATATCTTATGATAAGTATATCTATTATCAGTATATAATAATAGGTACAAAAAACGTAGAACTAAATAAGTGTACCTATTCACTTTATATATATTATTATTCTTGTTTTGTTATACTTAATCTTCTAATAAATACAAAAAAAGGTTCTTACAAGTTATCGCAGGTTCTAAGGAATTTGACCCAACAGTGATTCTTAATAAAAACAAAACGGAAAGTTTTTTGAGAATAATTCAATATTTATAATAAAAAAAATACGTAAAAAATTACATGAATTTTTCCTAATTTAGGATAAAAATGAACTCTTTTTTTTATCCTATTGATAGAGCCTTCCCGATTACTAATCATGCATTATGATTACTAATCATGCATTATATAGGTATAGGTAGAAAAAAAAAAATGGATTTGTAGGAACTAAGAAAAGAGTGATTATCAACAACTTATGATCCGTTATACAATTGTATCTTATAACCTCGAGTAAAACTCCATGCTTATTATTTTTTATTTATTTTCACTTTGATTACTATAAAACTAAATAAAATTGAAACTAAATACAAATACTTGTAAACTTCAAAAAAATGAATTAAACGATCTACTTGATTAAATTAAATTTTGATTCAAAGGACAGAAACCGTGAAGCTGAAATAACTCACTCAGAACACCCTTTAAAAGATTACGCGGTACGATTGG